AACTATATAATCGTTGGGTTTCTACCAACGAACAAAAAAGAAAGAGCCTAAGCAACGAATTTATCAAGCGAATTGAAGCTCTAGACAAGGGTTCTCTTGATGATGTACTTGAAAAAAGGACTAGATTGTACAATGATGGGACTGAGCAAAACTGCTTACCAAAAGTGTATGATCCTTTTTTGAGCGGACCCCACCGTGGAACAATTAGAAATTTCGATTTGGACTCAAGCATCAACAATCCTTTAAACAACCCGATAGAAGATTCCCTAACAAGCATGTGGAATAAGCTTAAGCTTCAAGATATCCTTCCTAATGATTTCCGAGAATTTGAAGATCAAGAAGACAAAAGGAAAGAAGATCAAGAAAACAAAAAAAGTGAAGATCAACAACAAAAAGAATATCAATATCAAAGTGCATTAAGTGCATTTGAAGACGAAGATAAAGAATATCAAAGTGCATTTGAAGATGAAGATCGAGAAATTCGAAGTGAATTTGCAGGGGAACCAAGGCCTAATACGGCTTTGAATTTAAACGAAAATGATGAAATTGAAAACCTTGAAATTGCAATCGAAAACTTTGAAATCGAAAAAAAGGTTCCTCGATGGTCATACAAATTGAACGTGGATTGGGGGGATTTGGAAAACGAGCCAAAAGACAATGAAGAAGAGGAAAATCAGGCTTATGATATTTGTTCACCAGAAGTAAGACGCGTAGTCATTTATACTGAGAAAGAGACTGAGAACGAGACTGAGAACGAGACTGAGAAAGAGACGGAGACTGGTGCGAATGCTAGGACTATCGAAAAAAATACTAAGACTACTACTGACGAAGATAAGACAGATAAAACTGCCGAGAATGCTCGGACTATCGAAAATCCTAAGACTACTACTGACGAAGATAAGACAGATAAGACTGCCGAGAATATTAAGACTACTACTGACGAAGATAAGACAGATAAAACTGCCGAGAATGCTCGGACTATTGAAAATCCTAAGAATACTATTAAGGATAAGGAAGATAAGAAGGAGGAGGAGGAACCGGAAGAAATTGCTTTGCTTTCCTATCTAGAAGAACCAGATTTTGATCGCGATTTAATTAAAGGATCCATGCGAGCTCAACGACGCAAAATTTCTATTTTTCCACTGTTTCACCCATATGTGCGTTCCCCGCTTTTTTTGGGCCAAGAAGACAGAAAATTGTTTTTTTTTTTTTCTTTTGATATCCTCGAAATGCAGAGTTTGCTTTTCAGAATCAGAAATTTGGTGGGTAAATGCGTGGAATTCAAAACTTTTCATTCGCATTCTAAAGATACAGAAGAAAAAAAGAAAAAAAGGCTGGAGCAAGCAGAGCAAAAAGATCCGAGGGAAGAGGTGGAGGAGAAGAAGGTGGCAGACTTTTTCGAACTTTATGAGGCTCAACGACTAAGGGGTGTGCTTTTAGTAACCCTATCATTTCTTAGAAAATATATAATACTGCCCTCGTTGATAATAGCCAAAAATATTGGCCGTATGCTATTATTTCAATGTCCCGAGTGGCGCGAGGATTGGAAAGCGTGGAGTAAAGAAATGCATGTTAAATGTACTTATGAAGGGATTCCATTATCAGAAAATGAATTCCCCCAAAATTGGTTAGACGATGGTATTCAGATAAAGATCCTATTTCCTTTCGATCTAAAACCTTGGCACAAACCTCAAGTAGAATCTAATCATAAAGATCCAATGAAAAAGAAAGGAAAAGGTAAAAAAGGGAATTTTTGTTTTTTAACACCTTTCGGAATGGAAGCCGAAGGACCCTTTGGCCCTTACCGAGAAAAACCCTCCTTTTTTAAACCTATTTGGAAAGAAATTGATACAAACCTCAAAAAAGTGAAAAAGGAAGGTTTTCTAGCTCTAAGAATTTTAAAGCAAAGAACAAAAAGGTTTAGAAAGGTTTTAAAAAAACAAATACGTTGGATTTTCAAAATAATTGGATTTAGCAAAAGAAAAATCCAAGAACTTAGAAAAGTAAAGACAATTCCAGTATCTGAGTGGGAGGAATTAAGTATAAATAGCAAAAATGATAATGATATAGTAAGTAATAATCCTATTACTGAATCGCTCGATCAAGTTAGATCCATGGATTGGATAAATGATTCCCTAACATCAAAAAAAATACCTGATATGGCTGATAGTACAAATGCAATCAAAGATCAAATTAAAACAATCACAACAGAAACTATAAAAATAATGAGAATTCCAGATATCGAAATGAGTTCTAAGAAACCAAGTTATGATGATAAGAAATTAGAGCCGCAGAAAGGGATTTTGCAAATATTCAAAAGAAGGAATACCCGATTAATACGCAAATGGCACTATTTCGTAAAATTGTTTATTGAAAGGATATACATAGAGATCCCTTTATATATAATTAATAGTATGAGAATCAATGTCAAAGTTTTTCTTGAATCAAATAAGAACACTTTTGTTAAATACAGTCCTAATGATGAACCAAATCAAAAAAAAATGCGTTTTATTTCGACTATAAAAGAATCACTTTCTATTTCTAATAGTAGTAATAATAATGAATATTCTTTTTGCGATCTCGCCTCTTTGTCACAGGCATACGTATTTTACAAATTATCACAAACTCAAATTATTAACAAGTATCACTGGAAATCTGTACTTCAATATCAGGGAACACTTCTTTTTCTTAAGGATCAAATAAAAGATTCCTTTAGAAGACAAGGAATATCTCATTCGAAATCAGGGCATAAGAAAATCCACAATATGAGAATAAATGAATGGAAAAATTGGTTAAGGGGACGTTATCACTATCAGTACAATTTATCAAAACCTCAATGGTCTCGACTAGTAGCGCAAACGCAAAAATGGCGAAATAGAATCCAGAAGAGTTCTATGGTTCAAACTAAAAACTCTCAAAATCTGGATTTTTATAAACAGAAAAAAGACCAATTAATTCATTATGAGAACGAAAAAAACAAGAATTATGCGAAGGCTCCTGTACTAAATAAAAAATTGAAAAATTACAAATATGATCGTTTATCACATAAATATATTCATTATGAAGATAAGAAGGGTTCATATATTTCTAGATCACCATTACAAGTAAATGAGGGCAACGAGCTTCTCTTTAATTATAAAAACAAGAAATATTCTCTTGAATTATATGATCTGTCGGAGGATGTAGTTGGTACTGGTTCTCTAAAAAAAAGAGAAGACTACGATAGGCATAGAAATCGGGAGAGAAAATATTTTGATTGGAGAATTTTTGATTTTTCTCTTAAAACAAAAATGGAGGATATAGAGTTCTGGCTCGATCTGGATATTGAGGTCAACATTCTTAAAAATATTAAAAAACGTAATATTTATCCAAAAATTGATAAAGAAGATAAGAAAGATAAGAAAAAGACTTTTTCTCTCGCGATTGATAAACAACTTAACGCGGCCAATCGAACAAAAAACATTTTTGACTGGATGGGAATGAATGAAGAAAGAATAAAAATGGATCCGATATCTAAGACATCTACTCTGAAACTCTCGTTTTTACCCCCAGAATTTGTGTCACTTTATGATACATATAAGATTCAACCATGGAGCATACCAATCAATTCGCTTCTTTTCAATTTTGATGGAGATAAGAACGCTATTGAAAAAAAGGATTCTGAATTAGAAACTAAAAAGAAAGAAGAAAATAAAAAGTCAGTCCAGGGAAATATTGGCTCAGATGGCTCAAACCAACAAAAAGATTTGAAAGAAGATTCTAACAAAAATGACAAGCAACCTAAGAAGAAGAAAACATCAGAATTAGATCTTTTACTAAAAAAAAATTCTGTTTTTCAAGCAAAATTAGACGAACCTTCACCTTTGTATTCGAATAATGTACTATACGATAATATAAAAGTAATTTCTCTACTGGTTAGACTGCAAAATCCAACGGAAATTACTCTAATTTCGATCAAAAGAGAGGACCTGAGGGTAGAGCTAATCCCATTGACAAATACTCAACCTATTGCCGAGTTAGTAAAAAAGGGATATTTGTTTATTGAACCGGCTAAGTTATCAATAAAATGGGATGGGCAATCTATTATGTATCAAACAATAACGGTTTTACATGTACTTAAAAATAAGCAAAAAATGAAAAGTTATCAAAAAAGCCAAGAAAAAAGAAATGTTGATAAGAAGGGTTTTTATAAACCCATTCCTCGACACAAAAAGTTGCTCGGGAATAGAGAAAAAAATCATAATGATTTACTTGTTATTGAAAATATTTTATCTCCTAGACGTCGTAGAGAGTTAAGAATTCGACTTTGTTTAAATTCAGGAGATGGAAATGTTGTGGATAGAGATCTAGCATTTTGTAAGGGTAACAAAGCAAGTACAAGTAACTGTCTTCAAGTTTTGGATAAAGGTAAAAGTTTTGATATAAATGCAAAGAAATTTATGAAGTTTCAATTATTTCTTTGGCCCAATTATCGATTAGAAGATTTAGCTTGTATGAATCGCTATTGGTTTGATACCAATAATGGTAGTTGTTTCAGTATGTCAAGAATCCGTATGTATCCACAATTGAGAATTACTTGATGGTCCATTTTTTATGAATCACATGCCATATCTTATATGGTATATGAAGGCAAGGAGATAGACAAAAGTGTTATGTTATATTAGATTCTGGTACATAAATAATACTGATTTAACGACATTATCCTATCCGAAATGAATTAAGAATCGGCAGGCTCTTCTTAATCTTAAGTCCAGCTGCTTCTCTTTTTTGAGTGCAAAGTCGATCAGCCATACCCGTTTTTGTATTCATATCCGAAAAAAGGAAAAGTGGATTGAGTAATCGAATTTGATAAAAAAAGCAAGTATCTAAAAAAATTCAAATGAACTTTTGGTGTATAACAAACGCAAATGTATTATTATTAGTGATCGGTAAAACCCAGATTTGTCAATTTGTAAAAAAAAAGCGGGAGTGAGAAGAATTCTTTTTATGGTAAAAAATTCATTTATCTCAGTTATTTCTATTTCGCAAGAAGAAAAAAAGGGGTCTGTTGAATTTCAAATATTCAGTTTCACCAATAAGATAAGGAGACTTACTTCACATTTAGAATTGCACAGAAAAGATTATTTATCTCAGAGAGGTTTACGTCAAATTCTAGGAAAACGTCAACGGCTACTATCTTATTTGTCAAAGAAAAATAGAGTACGTTATAAAGAATTAATTAGTCAATTCGATATTCGAGAGATAAAAACCCACCCCAATTAATTTTGAAATTCGTTTGCAGCAATTCACGGAATAAGGAATCGGAGAAAAAATATATGACTGTACCAACTACAAGAAAAGATCTCATGATAGTCAATATGGGTCCTCAACACCCATCAATGCATGGTGTTCTTCGACTCATCGTTACTCTAGATGGTGAGGCTGTTATTGACTGTGAACCTGTATTGGGTTATTTACACAGAGGAATGGAAAAAATTGCAGAAAATCGAACAATTATACAATATCTGCCTTATGTAACACGTTGGGATTATTTAGCTACTATGTTTACAGAAGCAATAACAGTAAATGCACCAGAACAATTAGGAAATATTCAAGTACCTAAAAGAGCCAGCTATATTAGAGTCATTATGCTGGAACTGAGTCGCATAGCTTCTCATTTGTTATGGCTTGGCCCTTTTATGGCGGATATCGGTGCGCAGACTCCTTTTTTCTATATTTTCAGAGAGAGAGAACTTATATATGATCTATTCGAAGCTGCCACGGGTATGCGAATGATGCATAATTATTTCCGTATTGGGGGAGTAGCTGCTGATCTACCTCATGGATGGATAGATAAATGTTTAGATTTCTGTGATTATTTTGTAACAGGGGTTACTGAATATCAAAAACTTATTGCACGGAATCCTATTTTTTTGGAAAGAGTTGAAGGGGTGGGCTTTATTAGCGGAGAGGAAGCAATAAATTGGGGCTTATCCGGACCCATGCTACGAGCTTCCGGAATGCCATGGGATCTTCGTAAAGTTGATCATTATGAGTCTTATGACGAATTTGATTGGGAAGTGCAATGGCAAAAAGAAGGCGATTCTTTAGCGCGTTATTTAGTCCGAATCAGTGAAATGAAAGAATCTATCAAAATTATTCAACAAGCTCTGGAACAAATCCCGGGGGGTCCTTATGAAAATTTAGAAGTACGCCGCTTTGATAGTGCAAGGGATTTCGAATTGAATGATTTTGATTATCGATTTATTAGTAAAAAACCTTCGCCCACTTTTGAATTGTCAAAACAAGAACTTTATGTGAGAGTAGAAGCCCCTAAAGGGGAGTTGGGAATTTTTCTAATAGGGGATCAGAGTGTTTTTCCCTGGAGATGGAAAATTCGTCCACCAGGTTTTATCAATTTGCAAATTCTTCCTCAGCTAGTTAAAAGAATGAAATTGGCTGATATTATGACAATACTAGGTAGTATAGATATCATTATGGGAGAAGTTGACCGTTGAAATGATAATGGATACGACAAAAGTACAACAAGCTATCAATTCCTTTTCCAGATCGGAATCATTAAAAGAGTTTTACGGACTCATATGCTTGCTTGTTCCTATTTTTACTCCTTTATCGGGAATCGTCATAGGGGTGCTAGTAATTGTGTGGTTAGAACGACAAATATCTGCAGGAATACAACAACGTATTGGACCCGAGTATGCCGGTCCTTTCGGAATTCTTCAAGCTTTAGCAGATGGGACCAAACTCATTTTCAAAGAGGATCTTCTCCCCTCTAGAGGGGATATTCTTTTATTCAGTCTTGGGCCGTCTATCGCGGTCATATCAATCTTATTAAGTTATTCCGTAATTCCTTTTGGCTATCGCCTTGTTCTAGCCGATCTGAGTATAGGTGTTTTTTTATGGATTGCAATTTCAAGTATTGCTCCTATTGGACTTCTAATGTCAGGGTATGGATCAAATAATAAATATTCCTTTTTAGGTGGTCTACGAGCCGCTGCTCAATCAATTAGTTATGAAATACCATTAACTCCATGTGTATTATCAATCTCTCTACGTGCGATTCGTTAGGATATTCATCAGTCGGGGCGATGAACTAAATTAAATACAGATAGTTATATGAGTGAAACAAAACAGCTTAAAAATTGGCAGTAAAAAATTGAGTCTCATTCCCTAGGTACAAGAGTTAAGTGAAAGTAAAGATAAGCAGTAGAAACTAGAAACTGTTTCCCAAAGATTGGTGGATTAGTCATCAGGGTTTTGAAGCGGATACAAAAGATCAACCTATAGGGAGTTTTTACTTTTTACTATATCTTTGTATTACTATACTATGTACTATACTATGGGGGGGTTGGGCAAAAATTAGTGGACGGTTAGGAATACTAAGGTACACAAAAGATTAGTAATATAGAGTATCCCGAGGGACGGATATTTCCGTATAAAAGGAATCCTAATAGGGGCTTTAAGTTAGTAGAAACGATCAAGTAGTACTTCCCCATGATCCCGATCCAGAGTATGCTCCTATCCACTGATTCAAGAAATTCCTATCAGGAACGAAGTAATCCTTTATTTTCTTTTAGATTCTTTTTTTATTTTTTATGAGAAAGAAGAAGAGGAACGAAAGAAAAAAAACGGAACTCTTATTCTTTATTTCTTTATCCATATTAATAATTAATACACATATAACTCTTATCACAATTCATGAACTAATAACTAATATAACTAATAGAGTGTCTTTTTTTTTTTCGTAATGGAAAGGGGTATGAATACAAATAGTCATAAGTAGTTTATTTAAGGATGAAGTTTTTACTAAATAAAGTTGAAATTCTATTCTAAAGGATAAGATCAATTCATAAGCACTTTTTTATAGCAGACAGGATTGCATTGGTCTAATTTTGGACTTTACGATGTATCGTTACTCGACCTACTCTACAAACAACAAACATAGTGAGATACCATCAAAGAGGTCCTTATATTTATTTGTGGCCATCGAGGAGCCGTATGAAGTTGAAATTTCATGTACGTTTTTGCAATAGCGACGGGAAGAGTGATGTTACCATCGACTAGAATTATCTAACAGTTCAAGTACAGTTGATATAGTTGAGGCGCAATCAAAATATGGTTTTTGGGGGTGGAATCTGTGGCGTCAACCTATAGGGTTTATGGTTTTTCTAATTTCTTCCCTAGCGGAATGTGAGAGATTACCTTTTGATTTACCGGAAGCAGAGGAAGAACTAGTTGCGGGTTATCAAACCGAATATTCGGGTATTAAATTTGCTTTATTTTACCTTGCTTCTTATCTAAACCTACTAGTTTCTTCATTATTTGTAACAGTTCTTTACTTGGGTGGTTGGAATTTTTCTATTCCGTACATACTCATTCCTGAGCTTTTCGGAAATAATGAAGTGTGTAGAGTCTTTGGAACGACAATAGGTATTTTTATTACATTAGCTAAAGCTTTTTTGTTCCTGTTCATTCCTATCACAACAAGATGGACTTTACCTAGGCTGAGAATGGACCAACTATTGAATCTTGGGTGGAAATTTCTTTTACCTATTTCTTTGGGGAATTTTTTATTAACAACTTCGTTCCAACTCCTTTCATTATAATGGAAAGGCATGGCATGGGATTTTTAGGCTATGATAGTATAGCTTCATAACTTCTCTCAACCAATAGAAAGAAACATGAAATTTATTCAGAGATATTCACGATATGCTCCCTATGGTAACTGGGTTCATGAATTATGGTCAACAAACAGTACGAGCTACGAGGTATATTGGCCAAAGTTTTTTGATTACCCTATCTCATGCGAATCGTTTGCCGGTAACTATTCACTATCCTTATCAAAAATTCATCACATCGGAGCGTTTTCGTGGTCGAATACATTTTGAATTTGATAAATGTATTGCTTGTGAAGTATGTGTTCGTGTATGCCCTATAGATCTACCTGTTGTTGATTGGAAATTGGAAACGAATATTCGAAAGAAACGATTGCTTAATTACAGTATTGATTTTGGAATATGTATATTTTGTGGTAACTGCGTCGAGTATTGTCCAACAAACTGTTTATCAATGACTGAAGAATATGAGCTTTCTACTTATGATCGTCACGAATTAAATTATAATCAAATTGCTTTGGGTCGATTACCAATGTCAATAATTGGAGATTACACAATTCAAACAATTATGAATTCGATTCCAATAACAAAAAGCGTGGGTAATTCTGTTCATTCAATAACAATTACTTAATTAGATTAGTCAAATTTGGTTTTGATTGAACTTGAGGAAGCGAAGTTTGCTTAATCAATACCTAAACCTAAGAATCCTAAGATTGTTAAGAATCGGGGCTTGCTTTGTGTTAAAAATTCTAAAATATATGAGGCTTTCGAAATCTATAAATGAAATTGCATTTTTTCGTTTTTTCGTATAGAAAAAGCAGATGCAAGTAAAATGACTAAGTGTATCTACATCAACTAACACCCTATAAAAGGATTTCATTCAATTAGAAACTAGAAACGTATTAAAAAATAGGATAATGTCTTTTTTCTCGGTCGGGTCAATAAGGTCATGAAGGATTTCGGCTGAATTTCTCTCTTAATTTTACATATTTACATAAAATAAAAAAAAAAATGGATTTACCTGCGCCAATACATGATTTTCTCTTAGTATTTTTAGGGTTGGGTCTTATAGTCGGTGGTCTAGGAGTAGTATTACTTACCAATCCTATTTATTCTGCCTTTTCGTTGGGATTGGTGCTTGTTTGTATATCCTTATTCCATATTCTTTCGAATTCCTATTTTCTAGCTGCGGCACAGCTACTTATTTACGTGGGAGCCATAAATGTCCTAATCGTTTTTGCTGTGATGTTCATGAATCGTTCAGAATATTCCAATGATGCCCACCTTTGGACTGCGGGGGATGGGATCACTTCACTAGTTTGTACAAGTCTTTTTTTTTCACTAATTACTACTATTTCAGATACATCATGGTACGGAATTATTTGGACCACAAGATCAAACCAAATTCTAGAACAGGATTTGATAAATAATGGTCAACAAATTGGGATTCATTTATCAACGGATTTTTTTCTTCCATTTGAACTTATTTCAATAATTCTTTTAGTTGCCTTGATAGGCGCAATTGCTATAACTCGTCAGTAATAAATACTCATAAAAAAAAACTAAGGATTTCCTTTCTTTTCTTTTTTATTTTAATGCTTCTTTTAGCTTGTTCATGTATAAAATGGAAATGTTTTAGTTAGGTCTATTACCAATATTTTCATTACATACTTGGTATACTCTATCAGTTCAGTTACATTATTGTTCATATTGAAATGAATCAAGATTGAATTGGTGCGGGGTAGTTCAATGATGCTCGAGCATATACTTGTTTTGAGCGCCTATTTATTATCTATGGGTATCTATGGATTGATTACAAGTCGAAATATGATTAGAGCGCTTATGTGTCTTGAGCTTATACTGAATGCAGTGAATTTGAATTTCATAACATTTTCTGATTTTTTTGATAGTCGTCAATTAAAAGGAGACATTTTCTCGATTTTTGTTATAGGTATTGCAGCCGCTGAAGCGGCTATTGGATTAGCTATTGTTTCGTCAATTCATCGTAATAGAAAATCAACTCGTATCAATCAATCAAATTTGTTAAATAAATAGCAGTAATCGTAGGCATATAGATAAAGAAAAGAATAGACGCTATTTTTGAAAATCTAAGAAGGCGAAGTATCTTGGTCCTCTCTCATGAGCAGATACAGAAGTAGATTGATTACAAACTCATTCTAGTAAATGGAAATCGTTGATTCATCTGGTGTTTAAATGTATTTCATTTACTAATACTAAGTTATTTTACTAGAACTAGATCGAAAATTTATGATGTTCAAAAAATGGATAGATCCAATGTCGCATTCAGTAAAGATTTATGATACATGCATAGGATGTACCCAATGTGTACGAGCTTGCCCCACAGATGTATTAGAAATGATACCTTGGGACGGATGCAAAGCTAAACAAATTGCTTCTGCTCCAAGAACAGAAGACTGCGTGGGTTGTAAAAGGTGTGAATCCGCCTGTCCAACGGATTTCCTGAGTGTACGGGTTTATTTATGGCATGAGACAACTCGCAGCATGGGTCTAGCTTATTGATACCTTGCAAAAAATTCTACTTGCACTCTTTTTATTTTTCTTTTTCTTTACCGACAAAAACCCATACTCGAAAAATACATAATTAGATATATATAATATCGAGTATGGGTTTTTCTGTCCAAAGTGTATCTTGTCTTTACCACGAATTCTTTTCCTTGGTTAACAATAATTGTTGTTTTGCCGATATTCGCGGGCTCTCTCATTTTCTTTTTCCCTCATAGAGGAAATAAGGTAATTAGGTGGTATACTATTTGTATTTGTCTATTAGAACTCCTTCTAACCACCTATGCATTCTGTTATCATTTTCAATTGGACGATCCATTAATCCAATTGGAAGAGGATTATAAATGGATAAATATTTTTGATTTTCACTGGAGACTCGGAATCGATGGACTTTCCATAGGACCCATTTTACTGACGGGATTTATTACCACTCTAGCTACTTTAGCGGCTTGGCCGGTTACTCGAGATTCACGATTGTTCCATTTCCTAATGTTAGCAATGTATAGCGGTCAAATAGGATCATTTTCCTCTCGAGATCTTTTACTTTTTTTCATTATGTGGGAGTTGGAATTAATTCCTGTCTACCTACTTCTTTCTATGTGGGGCGGGAAGAAACGTTTGTACTCAGCTACAAAGTTTATTTTGTATACTGCGGGGGGTTCTATTTTTCTCTTAATCGGAGTTCTGGGTATGAGTTTATATGCTTCTAATGAACCGACATTACAGTTTGAAACATTAGCTAATCAATCATATCCTGTAGTATTGGAAATACTATTATATCTTGGATTTTTTATTGCTTATGCTGTAAAACTTCCAATCATACCCCTACATACATGGTTACCGGATACCCACGGAGAAGCACATTATAGTACATGTATGCTTTTAGCCGGAATCTTATTAAAAATGGGAGCATATGGATTAGTTCGTATCAATATGGAATTATTACCCCACGCTCATTCTCTATTTTCTCCCGGGTTGATGATAATAGGGACAATTCAAATAATCTATGCAGCTTCAACATCTCCTGGTCAACATAATTTAAAAAAGAGAATTGCTTATTCTTCCGTATCTCATATGGGTTTCACAATTATAGGAATTAGTTCCATAACAGATGCGGGACTCAATGGGGCTATTTTACAAATGATCTCTCATGGATTTATTGGCGCTGCGCTTTTTTTCTTGGCAGGAACGAGTTATGATAGAATACGTCTTGTTTCTCTCGACAAAATGGGAGGAATAGCTATCCCAATGCCAAAAATATTTACATTATTTAGTAGTTTCTCAATGGCTTCTCTTGCATTGCCAGGAATGAGCGGTTTTTTTGCGGAATTGGTAGTATTTTTTGGAATAATAACTAGCCAAAAATATTTTTTCATGTCAAAAATACCCATTACATTTCTAACGGCAATTGGAATGATATTAACTCCTATCTATTCATTATCTATGTTACGTCAGATTTTCTATGGATACAAACAATTTCATGCCCCAAACTCTCATTTTTTTGATTCCGGACCGCGAGAACTTTTTGTTTCGATTTGTATACTTTTACCAATAATTGGTATTGGTATTTATCCAGATTTCGTTTTTTCCCTATCAGTTGACAAGGTAGAAATTATTTTATCTAATTATTTTTTTTTATAGATACTTTGTTTTTATCAAAAAAATAAAAGAATAATATAATAAGATATCTATCAAGTAAAAAAAACTTGATTGAATTAGATACGTTTGGAGTTTTTGTTTGAGAACCGTAAAAAATTTTATGGTTCGCAAACAAAAACTCTTACAAACTTTTGTTATATACGCTATCCCCCTGTCCCTGTATTTGATTTCTAAGGATCCTTCGTCAATTAGAAGTTAATGTGAATGAACCATAACTATGTAGTCCTATTCCTAATAGATTTATCCCGAAATAGCATATCCAAATTATAAGAAATCCCGTAGAAGCCACAATTGCAGAGTTTATGCCTTGCAAATTCTTATTTGTTCGAGTATGTAAATAAATCCCAAATATAGCCCAAGTAATAAATGCCCAAGTTTCCTTGGGATCCCAATTCCAATATGCCCCCCACGCTTCATTAGCCCACACTGCTCCGGAAAGGATACCGATGGTTAAAAAGAGAAAACCTAGACTAATGATACGACAACCCCAAAAATCCAATTGATGAATGAATTGATACCTATGATAATTTCTAAACGAAATAAAAAAAGGATTTCGCACAACATTGCTTATTTCATTCATGTATTTTGTCTCGCCAGAATAAAATGGCCCCGTTAATAATAATAAATAATGAATTTTACCAAGAATCTCTAGGTTTTTTCGAAATGTAATTACTAGAAGGGCCATTGATAATAAAGATCCGCATAGAAGAGCTGCGTAGCTCAATACCATCATACTTACGTGCATCATTAACCACTGAGATTGGAGAGCGGGTACTAATTTTGTGGATTGATGAATTTCAGTTAAAAGACCTGAAGTAGCAAACCCTTGGGTAAAAATAGCACTTGGCGTGGTTATTGTACTTAAATGATTTTTATGGTTCCTAAAATAGGGAACTAAATGAATCATGGAAAAACTCCACGAAAGGAACATTAATGATTCATATAAATCACTTAAGGGGAAATGACCTGAATAAATCCACCGAATCACTAAAAATCCTGTTATACACAAAAAAGAAGCTTTCATCCCTTTTTCTGACGAATCATATAGTCCAACAATTTCGTGGACTAATAAGGTCATCAAATAAATAGTAGTTACAATTGAAACAATCGAAAAAGAGACGTGAGTTAATATATGTTCTAAAGTCAAAAATATCATAAAAATCCTAAAAGTAAATATGGAATTCAATTCATTATAGAATAGGATCTATTTTAGTTCTTTTTGAAGATGCCGCCACTCGGACTCGAACCGAGATGCTCTAGCACTGCTTCCTAAGAGCAGCGTGTCTACCAATTTCACCATAGCGGCGTGCTCGAAATCATAATAGCCCATCTATATTCAATATTCAATCGTTGAGATGGCAGGATTGAATTAGTATCCCTTAGCTTTAGAAAAAAAATGAATAAAGACTTACTATAATAAAATAATAAAAAAATAATAACTATTTGAACATATTCAATAAAAGAAAAAGAAAAAAGAATCTTTAGTTGTGAAATAGTGTAAGTTTTCATAATCCAATGCTTTTTTTATCTAGTTAAAAGGGAAGCTCTTCGAGAATTTACCCGTCTTAACTAGATCGTGACCCAATTCTTATTTTTTGAGAATTTTTTCTCTATCTTTATGCGAGATATATTCTATATTAAAATGAAAAATGAAAACCTTCCTAAAACTAAAAAAAGAAGACTTTTTTTAGTTTTTGTATTATTTTCATTTGAAAAAGTGAATAGATAGGAAAGATTCTAATCCCTATCCCACAAAAACTTACAAAAAAAAAAAAACGAAAGATAAAAATGTTATACTTATACCTTGAACTCAATTTTACTTAAGTATTAAGTAAAAATAATCATTTATTTTGGTTATTGCAATATTCGGTAAATAGATTATAGAATATATATATTTTATGTATATAATTAATATAAAAAATATATACAGAATCCTGAGTAGCCATTTACCCCAATAAATAAAGAAATATAATATAAATTGATGGGAATACTTCCTATTATTTTACTAATTTACTAAATGAAATTAGCAAATTGAGCGATTCGTCGGCATTCAATTTAGAATAGTTCAATGCTTTACTACATTACTTTTTTCGATTAGTCGCACAAAAAAAAAAATTGAAAATTCCCGGAAAAAAGATATCTTGCAAAAGCAAATTCTTTTACTGTCGCCCAGCACCTTTTTGAATTTACAAATATTTTGACGAATACGTTTTTTTGGAACCATCATTAAAAATGAAAACAGAAAAAAATAAAGAGGTTATTTACTATATTATAATTATAGTTAACTGGGTAAGACTTGTATTGATCAAAATAGAGATTTTTTACTGTATTAGATAAAATATCCGTACATACAAGATCAAAAGTAAAGAATCATTTTTCTCATTTTTCTTTGTTACTATTTAATATATCTTATCTTTTCTTCGCATTAAGATTTATTTCGACGATCTCCATTTCTTGCTGCTATAGATATAGCAATTTAATTGCTTATTCTTATTAATTTAATAATAAAAGGGATTTGATTGAGTATCTCCAGATAGTTTCGTCGTGTTATATTAAATTAACAAAAAATAGATCAAAAAGTTTCATGAAACCTACCTGCTTGAAAAATAAAAAACGCTATTGTAAAAATTGTCAAAATTTCCATTTTCAAATTAGAACGAGTCAATGAGTTAGTTGTTATATTAATTGGTTGAGTGATACTTGACTTGATAATAAATAATATTTTTCATAATTTATTTGTTTTCTTTTTTTTTTTCAGTTATATGCGATTTGATTTCTATTTAATTTAAATCGTCATTTTCTTTATTCAATTCTTTTTTGCTTTTTCCCCAAGAGATAAGAACTGGTGAATCGGAAACAATTAAATAATAAAAAAAAAAAAAATACAAAAAGTTTTCTTTTTTTATGGAACATACATATCAATATGCATGGATCATACCTTTTGTTCCACTCCCAGTTCCTATTGCTATAGGAGTGGGACTTCTCCTTTTTCCGACCGCGACAAAAAGCCTTCGCCGTATGTGGGTTTTTCCTAGTGTTTTATTACTCAGTATCATTATGATTTTTTCAGCGGATCTGGCTATTTATCAAATAAACGTCAGTATTGCTCATCAATATGTATGGTCCTGGACTATCCATAATGATTTTTCCTTAGAATTTGGCTATTTGATAGATCCGCTTACTTCCATTATGTTATTATTAATTACTACTGTTGGGATAATGGTTCTTATTTATAGTGACAATTATATGTCTCATGATCAAGGATATTTGAGATTTTTTGCTTATATGAGTTTGTCTAATGCTTCTATGTTGGGATTAGTAACTAGTTCTAATTTGATACAAATTTATTTTTTTTGGGAATTGGTTGGAATGTGTTCCTTTCTATTAATAGGTTTTTGGTTCACACGACCTATTGCGGCAAGTGCTTGTCAAAAAGCCTTTGTAACTAATCGCGTAGGGGACTTTGGTTTATTATTAGGAATCTTGGGTTTTTATTTTATAACGGGTAGTTTCGACTTTCGAAATTTGTTCGAAATAACCAAAAATTTGATTGATAATGATGGGTTCAATTCTTTATTTCTTACTTTCTTTGCCTCCCTATTATTCGTTGGTGCAGTTGCTAAATCGGCACAATTTCCCCTTCATGTATGGTTACCTGATGCCATGGAAGGGCCTACTCCTATATCAGCTCTTATCCATGCTGCTACTATGGTAGCAGCAGGAATTTTTCTTGTAGCTCGACTTATTCCTCTTTTTATATCTATACCCTACGTAATGAATTTTATTTCTTTAATAGGTATGATAACATTACTATTAGGGGCTACTTTGGCTCTTGCTCAAAGAGACATTAAGAGAAGTTTAGCCTATTCTACAATATCTCAATTGGGTTATACTATGTTAGCTTTAGGTATGGGATCTTATCGAGTGGCTTTATTTCATTTGATCACCCATGCCTATTCGAAAGCATTATTATTTTTAGGTTCTGGATCCATTATTCATTCAATGGAAACCTGTATTGGATATTCGCCAGAAAAAATCCAGAATATGGCTCTTATGGGGGGTTTAACAAAATATTTACCAATTACAAAAACTTCCTTTTTGTTAGGTACACTTTCTCTTTGTGGTATTCCACCTCTTGCTTGTTTTTGGTCCAAAGACGAGATTCTTTATGATAGCTGGGGATATTCGCCTCTTTTTGCGATAATAGCTTCTTTCACGGCGGGTTTAACTGCATTTTATATGTTTCGAATGTATTTACTGACTTTTGAGGGGCATTTAAACGTTTATTTTCAAAATTTTAACGGCAAAAAAAATAGCTCGTTCTACTCACTATCTATATGGGGTAAAGATGGATTGAAATTGATAAAAGCAAATTTGCTTTTATCAACAATAAATAATATTGAAAGCGTTTCCCTTTTCTTGAAAAAAGGGTATCCAATTCATGGGAATGCAAGAAATGTGATGCGACCTCTTTTTACTATTACTCTTTTTTCCAATAAAAAAAATTCAATCTATCCCCAGGAATCGGACAATACAATGCTATTTCCACTTATTGTATTGGTTTTATTTACTTGTTTCATCGGATCCATAGGACTTCCTTTTGATCAAAAGGAAGTCTATTTTGATATATTATCAAAATGGTTAGCTCCGACGATAACTTTTTTACAGTCAAATTCAAACAATTCTATGGATTCGTATGAATTTGTCACAAATGCATTTTTTTCAGTAAGTATAGCCTTTTTTGGAATATTTATAGCGTCTCTTTTATATAGGCCTGTTTATTCATCTTTTCATAATTTTGGCTTAATGAATTTATTTATGAAAACGGGGCCTAAAAGACTCTTCTGGGACCAAAAAATCAATATTCTCTATAATTGGTCATATAATTGTGCTTATATTGAAGCTTTTTATAAAACTATCTTTATTAGTGGCATAAGAAGGTTAGCAGAACAAATGTCTTTTTTTGATAGAGGGGTAATTGATGGAATTACGAACGGGGTTGGTGTTATAAGTTTCTTTGTAGGAGAGGGGATAAAATATATGGGGGGCGGTCGAATTTCTTCTTATCTTTTCTTTTATTTATTTTATTTATCCATTTTTCTTTTTTTAGTAATTTACTACTTACTATAGCTATAGTGACGTTTTCTTTTACTTTATTTTTCGATGAGAACAGAAAGAAAAAGAATAAGCCTACTCCGCGGAGCAATGCCAACAGAAGCCAAGTCCCAACCCGAGTATGAAACATTGTCGCCAAAAGGAGGCAATATTTTGATTGACATCCTCTGATTCCGTAGAACAAGAGATAGCCATTCCTAATATAATCAGACAAATCTCAGTTTTACTAAAAGGTAATCTCTGTCTTCGTTGTCGTTGAGCTCGCATGGATCCTTTAATTAAATCGCGATCAAAATCTGGTTCTTCTAGATAGGAAAGCAAAGCAATTTCTTCCGGTTCCTCCTCCTCCTTCTTATCTTCCTTATCCTTAATAGTATTCTTAGGATTTTCAATAGTCCGAGCATTCTCGGCAGTTTTATCTGTCTTATCTTCGTCAGTAGTAGTCTTAATATTCTCGGCAGTCTTATCTGTCTTATCTTCGTCAGTAGTAGTCTTAGGATTTTCGATAGTCCGAGCATTCTCGGCAGTTTTATCTGTCTTATCTTCGTCAGTAGTAGTCTTAGTATTTTTTTCGATAGTCCTAGCATTCGCACCAGTCTCCGTCTCTTTCTCAGTCTCGTTCTCAGTCTCGTTCTCAGTCTCTTTCTCAGTATAAATGACTACGCGTCTTACTTCTGGTGAACAAATATCATAAGCCTGATTTTCCTCTTCTTCATTGTCTTTTGGCTCGTTTTCCAAATCCCCCCAATCCACGTTCAATTTGTATGACCATCGAGGAACCTTTTTTTCGATTTCAAAGTTTTCGATTGCAATTTCAAGGTTTTCAATTTCATCATTTTCGTTTAAATTCAAAGCCGTATTAGGCCTTGGTTCCCCTGCAAATTCACTTCGAATTTCTCGATCTTCATCTTCAAATGCACTTTGATATTCTTTATCTTCGTCTTCAAATGCACTTAATGCACTTTGATATTGATATTCTTTTTGTTGTTGATCTTCACTTTTTTTGTTTTCTTGATCTTCTTTCCTTTTGTCTTCTTGATCTTCAAATTCTCGGAAATCATTAGGAAGGATATCTTGAAGCTTAAGCTTATTCCACATGCTTGTTAGGGAATCTTCTATCGGGTTGTTTAAAGGATTGTTGATGCTTGAGTCCAAATCGAAATTTCTAATTGTTCCACGGTGGGGTCCGCTCAAAAAAGGATCATACACTTTTGGTAAGCAGTTTTGCTCAGTCCCATCATTGTACAATCTAGTCCTTTTTTCAAGTACATCATCAAGAGAACCCTTGTCTAGAGCTTCAATTCGCTTGATAAATTCGTTGCTTAGGCTCTTTCTTTTTTGTTCGTTGGTAGAAACCCAACGATTATATAGTTCTTCCGAGGATCTTGTTTCTGTCGTGTCTAAAAACCACCTTTTTTGTATCATTTCAAAAAAAGTTGACAAACTGGGTGGATATGTAAAAGAGATTCTTTGTTTTCCGTCACTTAGGCATGTAGCAAAAAAATATTGTGCCATTTCGTTTTCGTTTCTTACAGCATTTGCAGGTTGATTGGTTGTTATATATCGCAATGGACGATTCCATCGTTTATAATCGAAAAGAAGAGTCACAATAGGTTTTTCAAATTTCTCCTTTGTTTTTTCCTCTTCATCCACTTGGATCTCTTCGGAATCGGAAGTGGTTTCTATTTCTACATCTGTTTCTTCCTCACTTTCCCCCATTTCTTTTTTTTTTTTTGAGTTTTCCTTCAGTTTCTTAGTGAAAATAGGCGAGGGTATTCCGCCTAAATTGTAGGCACAGGTGATAAATAAGAGAATACTCAAAATTCGACCCATAGAAGTTCTCAAGTCTGCCACAAGGTACTTATTTGATCTAGCGTGCCTTCTACCTATACGCGGCATTGCTATGATAGAAGGATTTTGCCGTATCCAGAATACTACCCATCCAACCCATTTCATGAAAAAAATGTGACCAATTAACCAACCAAGAAAACTACTTGTTACAAATAAGATCTTGTTGTTGTATCGAAAGATATAAATGTTGACTAATCTAGCTAACGTTGGACTTGG